CTTTCTTTATCAATTCGATCCTTTATCCATAGAGTATGTAGGCTGTATCTTTTTTTCCTCTTTTTTATTCTAAAGTCTCTTTCATTGCTACAGCTGATACAAATCGTTGCTTTGGACGATGCATATGTGGAAAGCCTATTTTTTTTCTAGTATTGACTAGTCAATTTGATCTTTTTTCCTTCTTTCTATAGTGGAGATAGTCGCACGTAATGACAGATCACGGCCATATTATTAAAAGCTTGTGGTAAGAATGGGTTTCGTTCTAGCGCCCGGAAATAATATTCTAAAGCTTTTGTATGCTCTCCGTTGCTTGTGTGTATAAGGCCTATATTATAGAGTATATAACTTCGATCATAGGGATCAATTTCTGGTCGCGTAGCTTCATAATAATTCTGTAAAGCTTCCGCATAATTTCCTTCGGATTGAGCCGACATCCGTTACGGTCGTTCATTTTATTCAAAAAATCTCCGTTCCAGAACCGTACGTGAAATTTTCATCTCATACGGCTCCTCCCTTCTGTGCATAATACTAAGGGGAATAATCCATAGAATCAAAATTTCACTATTCTCATTATGAACTGACAGGAGCTAGTATTTTTACTAGAAATCTCTAGCCAGCCTTCCCGTAAGAGGTTTTTTCTTAACACCAATCGTATTAGTGCTAGATAGAAGTGGTAACTCCAACGATTTCTTTGTCCCCAACGCCTACTATTTCCAGGAATTAGTCACTTCAACGATCTTTGATGATTATACGAGTATCCAAAGTACGAACGAGATGGATCTTTGTTGTCCCAACCATTCTTGCTAGTCCCAATACCGATAAGGAAAAGGGAAATTTATAACAAAGTTTTCATGTTGTTGATTCCTAGGTGTAGTGCTTTTTCCCCTATGCCGCCTATTGGTACTAGTAGACCTGCAATACAGAACCTATAGGTGTAACCTTTTGTTCAATACCAAAACAATTAAAGTATCTGAGGCTGGATCAATCGAGGATACACGACAGAAGGAATTGTTCTATCTCCAAACTTTACCTTCACCAAGCGTAGGTTTTTTCAATAATTTTGTTCTTTCTGTTCCGAACCACGTCTTTTTTTCCTAAGACTGAGGCGAGGGCTAAAAAAAAAACAAGAAAAAAGAATCAAATCACACCATCCCTGTAATAGGTAAATGCCTTTTTTTCTACTAAAGTTGTTGGAATTATTCGTAATAAAATATTGGCTACAATCGAAGAGGTCTTATCAATAAAATTTCCATTTATCCGAGATCTAGGCATAATTAGCAATCCATTCTATAATTCTTCTCATTATCCCTCAGGGAAAATGATCCCACAAACAAAGGAATTGTAGTACAAAATAACATAAAAACAGACGACTCACTAATTCTAAAAAAAACGTGGACCTTCCACTCAAATTGTCCCTTTTTTAGACAAAAAGAGATAAGATACTTTTGAATCAGATTGGATTTCATCCTAATTTCGTAGCATACAAATTAGTGTAGCTATTACTATTTCATCTAAGTTGAATAACCAAGGACTTTCTTTTTATATGGATTCTGATTCTGATAACTCGAGAAATTTAGATTTGGTTATGATTCAAAGAAGAAAAAGGATAAAAAAATCACCCCATGAAAAATATTGAGAAAAATCCATGGTACGATTCATGAATTTGTAATAGATATATAGGGTAGTTGATAAGATAAGTTGTTGATAAATTTGAAATGCATTTTTGATTCCTATAGAATCATTGATCAGTCTTACCTGTACTGTAATAATATGAACGACTCGCTATTCACTCGGTTTCTGGTCAATAATAAGATTATGTAGGAGAGATGGCCGAGTGGTTCAAGGCGTAGCATTGGAACTGCTATGTAGGCTTTTGTTTACCGAGGGTTCGAATCCCTCTCTTTCCGTTTCTATTAATTCACAGACGTTACCGACCACAATGTATCAAATCAAATAACAATTGATACCATTCTTCCAACAGCATTTGATAGAGATTCTCTATTCCTAATTACATTACTGTGGTAAGATACATAAAATACAAATATCGCGTAAAGAGCAAAGCGGAAAGAGCAAAAAAGAAAAAAAATCTTACAGATGGCCTAACCCATTTGCGGGACATGAATGAAAAAAATGCGGATAAAAGGGCCTTACCTTAGATCTATTTACTTCGGCAAAAGGTAGACATAATTGCCTGAACCTTTCTTTGTTATTTTCGTTTCAAGTCTGACGGGAATAATATTCTACGACTAATAGCTCATTTATTTTTAAACCGACCCATTTACTATCTATTATTTGATTTACTAATCCTTTATATTGTAATGGGTCAATAGTCAAATGGTTTGGTAATTCCTCGTGGGGGGATGAAGCAATATAATTTTGAATCAGAACCTTTGATCTTTCTTTATCCTTCGTAGTAATAATATCTCGGGGTTTGCAACGATAACTTGGAATATCCACTATACGACCATTAACTAAAATATGTCTGTGGTTAACTAATTGC